GAAATTTTCACTCGTCAACTCCTATAGACTAGACTTTTCGGTTTTTTAACTAACTAATTTTAGTTTAATCTTTCGAATCTATATGAAATATGAAGTATTAAATGAAGTATTAACATTCTTTTTGACCGAGAGGAGACACATTATGAACAAATAAAATGAAAATAAAAAAGACGAGTAAAGATAATCGAATTTTTTTTACATAGTTTTTTTATAACATAAACTTTTATAATAAAAACTCTTTATTCATCTAGATCTAGAAAGGCTATATATCTAGATGGATAAGTTAAGTATATATCATGTATGGTCCATACCATTACTGAATATCTATGTTGATCTATATCAGATCGAAATTTCATTAAATTGTAGAATGGATACTTAATACACAAATTAATCATGTGCCAGGAACCAGATTTGAACTGGTGACACGAGGATTTTCAGTCCTCTGCTCTACCAACTGAGCTATCCCGACCGTTTTACCCAACCATTTTAGTCACGTCGTCTTACTCATTTTACTAAATTTTAGTAAAAAATTTTGGCCTATGTGAATTAAACATAAACAAGTCAATTTTAAAAAGACGAAAAAATATTCTAAAGGCTTATCCAGACCTGAAATTTTTTGTATCTTAAAAAAAAAAAGAACTTCGTAAATTTCAATTCGACTAATGATTTGGATTGTTAATCATTCCAATTTCCAATGAATTGGAATTTATTGTTTTGCTCAAAGATGGGCATTTGTAGGTGTATGATATCTATAGATTTGTAAAAAAAAAAAATACAGCCCAAATATGTTTGTCAAAGAATGGAATGAATGAGAAAGATAACGAAATTTGAACCGTTAACTAAAAGAGAGAATGGGATAAAAATAATTGAGCCGTCCTTTTTTGGGGATAGAGGGACTTGAACCCTCACGATTTCTAAAGTCGACGGATTTTCCTCTTACTATAAATTGCCTTGTTGTCGATATTGACAGGTAGAATGGGACTCTATCTTTATTCTCGTCCGATTAGTCAGTTATCTATCAGACTATGAAGTGAATGGTTTGATGAATTAATATTCAATCCTTTCCTCAATTTGGAATCAAGTCAATTATTTGTTTTCTATATTTATATATATTTATATATATAAAATATAGAAAGATAAAAAATATAAAGAATATAAAGATAAAAAAGAAATTAAAGATAAAAAAAAAATGGAATGGATTAAAGATAAAAAAAATATGAATATGGATTATGGATTCACGGCCCTATTAATCATTTGAGATAGTATTTTAGTACTATGTATATATGGTTATACTTTCCTTTCTTTATCCTTTCTGGGGTTTTGACAGAAGGTTTACTTTACTAATGCAACGCAGTCAACCTCATTTATTAGAACAGCTTCCATTGAGTCTCTGCACCTATCCTTCCTTTTTTTTATGTCTTTATGAAGCTTTTTTTGTTTTCGGAAAACAGGATTTGGCTCAGGATTGCCCATTTTTAATTCCAGGGTTTCTCTGAATTTGAAAGTTATCACTTAGTAAGTTTCCATACCAAGGCTCAATCCAATTAAGTCCGTAGCGTCTACCAATTTCGCCATATCCCCTTTTTTGCTTTGAGATTAAGATCTTATTATTATCCCCCTTTTTCATTTGTATTCTACTGGAACTGTTGAAGTCATTAGATAGTGATTCCTATAAAAAAAAGCCTTTTTTTTTTATTTTTTGTCTATCTTCTTTCATCTCTATCAGAGACCCTTATTTAGTCTAATCAGAAAGGATTCTATCATTTCTCTATCCGCAATTCAATATAGATGTATATAGAACACATTTATTATATATACTTCTCTTACTCTCATTTTTTCTCGTGCAATTTTGAATACTTGAAGGATCGATTCTTTTTTTTTTTTCGATATTCATAATTAATATGAATTAATTAATATGAATATCGAAAAAAAAAAAGAATAAAAAGTTAATAACCAAGATTACATTAGTTTATTAAATTCCTATGCATGTACAATTTCTGTTATGTGAGCCCGCTTAGCTCAGAGGTTAGAGCATCGCATTTGTAATGCGATGGTCATCGGTTCGACTCCGATAGCTGGCTTTTCTCTATTTGTTTGATTTTTTACACGATTAAAACTGTTTTTTTGAAATCAAAGAATATTGATTTGGATGCTTTTCCCTTTTTTCCAAGTGTGAACGATTCTTATGTGGTAAGAACTCCTAATTATGAACAAAACTTAGAGTGGTTAAATCTCTGCAGAACAAAGCAAGAACAACAAAAGGACCCCTTTGCTTTCTATATATATTATTGGTATATATTTTTTCTATATACATTTTTGGTATATATATAATAATGTCCGGATATGGATACAATCCATCTCCTAATTCTTTGTAGTCTACTATTTCAGTAGATTTTCCTTCATTTATCATATTTATTTATATATCATAGTTATTGATCCGTTAGTTCAATTTAGTTCAGTTTTAATTTAGGTTTCTGAAAATTCAACAAAAAAAAAATAA